AAATCAACACAAAGATGCCTTCTTTTTTTTTTCTTTTTTATTTAGAATTTATAGGCTCGTTCGAGCCCTTCCTTTATCTATAAAATATCTAAATATAAAATATTTAAAAGAAATTCCTGATTTCTATATCTCTATAGAATAGAAGAATAGAGAAAGAAGAGAAAGGAAGACTCCTTACATTATGTGTAATGTAGTAATTCTCTTTTTCAATTGGGAGAGGAGAGATGGCTGAGTGGACTAAAGCGTCGGATTGCTAATCCGTTGTACGAGTTATTTGTACCGAGGGTTCGAATCCCTCTCTTTCCGTTTCCGGTGATGACTTGATTTTTTTATTTTCATTTTCCATTTTTCAAATTTTAGTTAAACGTGTGGAATAGATAAAATCCTAAGAAAAATGGAAAATGAACCAAGGAAAAATCCTTTGGATTTTATTCTTCACGTTGTCCGGGATTACGTCCTGGATCATTAGATAGGAATCCAAAGATGAAGAGAGAAACAAAAAATATCACTACGGTATAAACGAAGAGTTTCAGAGTAAGCATTACACAATCTCCAAGATAAGATGATTAAAAAAAAAATAAATAAAGAGAATAGATCTTCCATTTTTCTACCACATATCCCATTTTGACACCAAAAAATGAGGTTTTTCTAGAAATAGAAATAAATTGTCAGAAATTCATTTGGAGTAAGAGTTTTTCATTAACAAAAATTTCTTTCATATCCAAATTCAATATTGTGGGAGACCCTAATATAATAGGGTCCTAATATAATAGGGTTTAGGGTCTTTCACTGGAAAAAGGGTCAGTCAAAAAAGGAGGAAATGGGCTAAGCCGGCGACTATCCAAGAATTTCAATGTGTGAATCGAGGGTTCAGACTCTAAAACTTATCTAATTTTATCAATTGTTAGAATTCTGTTAGAATTCTTTCTCGAAGAAATCATGAATTTTCTAGGATATTTATTAAGGATCTCATCGAAAACTGACAGCAGCTTGCCAAACAAAGGCTAAGAGAAAAAAAAACACAGGTATGACTGGCATAACATCTACGATTGGATTCAAAAAAGCATAGGCTTCGGGCAATTTGCCGAAGAAAAAACTACTCGAATAAAGGGCAGAATTAAGACAAATACAGATCAAACTAAAGGTATTAAGCATAACAGACATTTTGTTCTTGGAGATAATTGCATTTTGATTGAATTTTTAATATAAGGAAAAAGAAAGTAAGTAAGGTATACAAAAAACCCTTCTTTCTTTTTTTTTTGAACCCACCCAATCAAAAATCCTCCAATTCTCAAAAGAGAATAGAAGAAATCATACTTTCATACAATATCTTAATTGAATTATATGTAATGATCAATAAATTGAGTTGAATTCTATATCTATATGGATCAAAATCCTAGGAATAATCTATTCTATAGATATTTGGGATGGAGTTGACAAACAACCAATACCAATATTATACTTTCTTAGTGTAGATTAGAAATCGAAATGGGGCGTGGCCAAGTGGTAAGGCACCGGGTTTTGGTCCCGCTATTCGAAGGTTCGAATCCTTCCGTCCCAGAGCCATATCCTTTTGAATAAAGATTGGTTTCTTAAACAACGTTCTCTAATGTTAGATAGAATGTGATCCTTTATTTATCTTATATGAATCGTATCTTTTTCATAAACTGAACGGAATTGAGTTCAAATGACACGCAGCTGGACCTGAATCCTTTTTTTCTCAGGTAAGATGAGAACATGGAGTTTGAATTCAAAAAGGTTGGGTGGGCTTTTCATCATATGCTCATTTCCTTTGATATTTAGGGAGGTTAGTTACTTAGAAAAACCATACTTTAGTTATTTGAATTTTCAATGATGGATGTATTTTGAATCGAGATGCAAAAGAATCTATATTCCCTATTTCTTTTTTTTTATCCCGTAAATGCAGAAGTCTAATTAGTAATTAGATTTTTCTCGAGATCTCGGAATTCGAAACAAGAGCGAATTCTTGGTACTAATTAAATTCAATCAATAGTACTAAGTCTCTTAGTAGGTTAGACTAAAGCTTGACTCAATTTGGACTTATTCTTTGTCTTTGTAACTAGACAAGTAATTTCCCATCCCGGATCAGGATTCCTTTTTTTATTTATGCTCTATCATTCCCATAGACAGAATAGAAAGAAATAGAAAGAAATAGAAAGAAATAGAAAGAATAGTAAAGAATAGGGGAGTGGATAGGAGCTAATCAGTATTAATTTAAATATCTCTGTCTCTCCAAATCTCATTAAAAAATGATCAAATAACATGTATATGTTATTTATATATGTATATGTTATATATGTTATGGAATCGATATATTTTCTTTGAATCTCATTTTATTATTTTTTTAGGTATTTTATTTTTTTTGTTTGGCTATAATGAAGAATTTTAAATCTATGTAACGATTGGATTGAGGCAGGAGTGATTTATCCTATCCCTTTTATTCACTTTATGATTTTATAACAAGATTGATTATTGAAATCTTATTCAACCCATGTTATGTTAAACAAAATACATATAAAATGAGGAAATGTTTAGCTTATATGTGTGTATCCTTCTATTTACATGACAAAAGTCTTTCGGTTTTTTTGAAAAAGGTTTGGGATCCCTTAAATTAGTTAAACTTCAATTGGTTAAATTAACCAATTAGTTAAATTAAGTATTCTAGAATATCTATAACAGTGACAATTGTTCAGTCTATCTGATAGATACGCAAACCCCTATCTATTTTTTCGATTTTGATTTTCGCAATCAGATGAAAAGAATAAAGATTCAAATCTTCCCTTACATCCGTTTTTTATCCATCTCATGAAAAAAAAAATGGGATTTCTTTCTTCTTTTATGTAATCTATTTATCTATTTGAAATCAGGAATGGGTCAATTCAAAAAAAAAGACTTATACTTCCTAAGATGATTAAATGTGATCCTTACTATTTTTCTTCAAATCAACTAATGTTGAATCTTTGGTACTCAAAAAGTAGGACAAAAAGTAGGAAATAGGTCAATCTATCCTATTGAGTCACTTGAAGTTGCAGACTCAAAAAGAACTTATTTATTCGTTTATCTATTTCTTTAGATTTATCTATTTCTTGAACATATATGTTCAAGATAGTGTCTTGCTAAGACTTTTCTTCAGAAAAATCTTTACACATATCCACATATCCTATATAATCCACATATCCTATATAATCCACATATCCTATATAGAAATAGATCCTTAGAAATAGAATAGAAGAAAAAGTATAGATTACGATGTCTATGTACAACTGAACCAATGACTATTCATGATTCAATGATTGAATCAATTTTATACCGGTTCCAAATTAGAGGAATACCATGATAAAACTTCGTTTGAAACGCTGTGGTAGAAAGCAACGTGCGACTTGGTGGATGGATCTGTTGTGGTTTATTATAGCCGCTATTGTGTATATAATTAACTTAAGTTATTAAGTTAAGTTTACGTCTCTTTATACATACCGATTTTCTGTTTCAGGTTCTTATAATTAGATATAAGATTGACGGTCCTCTTTCCTCGACATCGCTTGCTCTGTTTTTCGCGAACCCTTTTCTTTTGTTTCCTAGTCTTGGGTTGTAAATAGTCCACGATGGAGCTCGAGTAGAAAGGATTAATTCATTTCTCGGGGGCAAGGATCTAGGGTTAATGTCAATCAATAAATTGGGACAACTTCGTAAATATATCTTCGATATAGAAATGGAAAGGATCCAAGGTGTATCACGCGGGAATCAACTGTCCGTAGGATTTTTTGATAGAAAGAAATCACAACACAAAAGGGGTATGTTGCTGCCATTTTGAAAGGATTAAGAAGCACCGAAGTAATGTCTAAACCCAATGATTTAAAACAAAGATAAAGGATCCCAGAACAAGAAAACACCATTTTAATTGTCTCGAAAGTCTCAATAACCGGATCAGACTGAAGAATCAAAATCTAATTTTAAACGAGACAAACAAAAGGGGGTAAAGACCACTCAATAAATGAAATTGATTAAAGGTTTTTCCTTTAAGCTATTTGAGAGTTATCCAACTTGAGTTATGAGTACGAATGGTTTCTTTTTGATTTTCAAGAAGGAAGAAGAATAAAAAGACTTAAATCATAGTCTAATTTATTTTCTAGGCTCATTTGTCATTTATTAGAATTCCATACATAGACAAAACTTCGAATCAAATCATTTTTTCTCGAGCCGTATGAGGAGAAAACTTCCTATACGTTTCTAGGGGGGGTATTGTTCATCTACATCTATCCCAATGAGCCGTCTATCAAATCGTTGCAATTGATGTTCGATCCCGAAGAGAAGGAAAAGCTCTTCGAAAGGTGGGTTTTTATGATCCAATAAAGAATCAAACTTATTTAAACGTTCCTGCTATTCTATATTTCCTTGAAAAAGGTGCTCAACCTACAGGAACTGTTCAGGATATTTTAAAGAAGGCGGAAATTTTTAAGGAACTTCGACCTAATCAAACGAAATTCAATTAAAGAAATAGCAAGGGGGGGTAGTGATTTGTATATAACTTTGTAGAATTTTTCTCTACTATCTTTCCCCCTTCATCCTGATCCTGCTTTATTCGTATCTATTTCTCATTGCTTTTGTCGAATTCCACGGTCAATAAAAGCAAAACCTTAGTTTATTGATCAGTTTATTGATCATATAAATCTCAAATTCGGACATTTCATTTCTTTCAATTATGCGGTTTTCGTTGGAATTTGACTAACCAACAAGGAATCCAGTTTGCTTATTCCACTTAGATTGATGGAATAGATTCAAAATCCGATATTTTTTTTCCATTGTATTCTTTTCTCAACTTTTATATTGACAACAGTGTATCGACCAAATAGAATTATATTGACAACAGTGTATCCAACAAATAGAATTCAGTGAAGTGGATCTATTTATTTCCGACCCATAGGTTTCTTGGTTTGTTTTTTTACTTTACCTCATTCAAATGAGGCTTTCCAAATGAGGCT